CCTAACTTAAATAGAATTTTAAGTTATTTTTAATATTTATTCTTTCTGAATTTTTGCTAAATATTTCAACTATTCAAATCAAGAAGTTACAATTGGTCAAATCATGTGAAAAAAAGAGATTAATTACTAGTCTCCTTAAAATTTGAAAATTCAAGTCAAATTTGGCATATTTCTCCCGAGTTTGACAAGTTTCTAAAAAGATTCTTCTTTTTTGATTTTTAATAAGATTTTATGTGATATTCCCATATATCTTATTTCTTATTCTATTCTTTTAGATTTTTATAGATTTATTATATTTTTTTCTAAAAATATTATCTAGAAAGGAAATACATAGTAAATTTGAAAAACGCAGATTTTTTTGAACAATATGAACAATAGATGTCTTTCACATCCAGCTATACCAATGAAAAATCTATTAATTTTTATTAAAATGGCAGTTCCAAAAAAACGTACTTCTGCATCAAAAAAGCGTATTCGTAAAAATTTTTGGAAAAGGAAGGGACATTGGGCAGCGTTAAAGGCCTTTTCCTTGGGGAAATCTCTTTCTACCGGGAATTCAAAAAGTTTTTTTGTGCAACAAACAAATAAACTAAGTAATAAAACCTAACACGTTGGAATAATCTAAATTGGCCTGACTGAAAAACCGATTCATTTTGAAAATCAAATTCCGGAATTCCATTTCTTATTGATTAACTCAACAGGGAATGGAATTCATTCCCCTCTTAGATCAGAATATGGAGAATATGAATTCTTCTTTTTACCTTAACGAATTAAAAAAAAAATACTTTTTTGGGGGGGCTCTATCTAGTTTTCCGGGAGATCAAGTTGAGAAGAGTATAAAATATACAATAAAACAAAAACCCTAAACGAAAATAATGAACCTTGAAATATCTATTTGAACAAAATTTTATTTATAAAATTCAATCTTTCCTAAAAAATATTGCACCCAATTGAATTCTTAAATCTAGACGATTACTTATTCATAGGCTATTATGAGGTCAAGACAGGCCGCTATGGTGAAATTGGTAGACACGCTGCTCTTAGGAAGCAGTGCTAGAGCATCTCGGTTCGAGTCCGAGTGGCGGCATATTATCTCCTAAAAAACTATAAAAAAATCAAATTGATCCTATAATGAATTCGATTTTGATTTTATAATTAAAGAACTCCCCTTTTATGATATTTTCAACTTTAGAACATATATTAACTCATATTTCTTTTTCGACCGTTTCCATTATAATTACAATTAATTTGATAACCTTTTTAATCGATGAAATCGCAAAACTATATGATTCGTCCAAAAAGGGTATGATAATGACTTTTTTCTGTATAACAGGATTATTAATTTCTCGTTGGATTTATTCGGGACATTTTCCACTAAGCAATTTATATGAATCATTAATTTTTCTTTCATGGAGTTTTTCCTTTATTTATATAGTTCCGTATTTCAAAAAAAATCAAAAACTTCTAAGCGCAATAATTGGCCCAAGTGCTATTTTTTCCCAAGGCTTTGCTACTTCAGGACTTTTAACTGAAATCCACGAATCCGCAATATTAGTACCCGCCCTTCAATCTGAATGGCTAATAATGCACGTAAGTATGATGATATTAGGCTATGCGGCCCTTTTATGTGGATCATTATTATCAGTATCACTTCTAGTCATTGCAGTTAGAAAAAAGAGAAGTTTTTTTTCTACGAGTAATCATTTATTAAATTTTAATGAGTCATTTTTCCTGGGTGAAATCGAATATATGAATGAACAAAGAACTGTTTTAAAAAAAACTTCTTTTTTTCCTACAAGGAATTATTACAGGTTCCATTTGATTCAACAGTTAGATTATTGGAGTTATCGGGTTATTAGTCTAGGATTTATCTTTTTAACCATAGGAATTCTTTCTGGAGCAGTATGGGCTAATGAAGCGTGGGGATCCTATTGGAGTTGGGACCCCAAAGAAACTTGGGCTTTTATTACTTGGGTCATATTTGCAATTTATTTACATACCCGAACAAATATAAAATTCAACTATTCAGATTCAGCAATTGTGGCGTCTATTGGATTTCTTATAATTTGGATATGCTATTTTGGAGTCAATCTATTAGGAATAGGACTACATAGTTATGGTTCATTTACATTAACATCGAATTGAATTAAAAGGGGGATTCTTACGAATAGAAAAGTATACAACGCATATCAGAAAAAAAAAATAATTTGAACTGGCGAGAACCCGGCGAATCAAATTCAAATTCTTTATGGTAGTGATTCGCCGGGTTCTCGCCAGTTCAAATTATTTTTTTCTAACGCAAGAGAAGAAGAAAAAGCCCTTTTTTTGTCATTATTGTCATTAAACATTTTTGTAAATGATAAGATTTTTTCGTTTTTTTATTCATAAAAAAACGAAAAACTATCTATAAAAAGAATTAGATAGAATAACTTCAACCCTTTCAACTGATAGTGAAAGAACAAAATCAGGGTACATACCAATACCGAGTACGGGTAAAAAA